CTTCAATCGTATTAATATAAATTATGGGATACCTAGCTTTTAATAAAAGTGTTAATTCATCAGTAAATTTCATAAAATCGTTCTATCAAAATTCTATTTAATAAAGTACTATACTATAGTAATTTTACATAAAAAATTGTTTATTATTAGAGTAAATAAACTGATTTACCCTAATAATTTATTTAATTAACGTAGGATTGCTAACTTATTTCGACCTTTTTTTCTTCGGTTTCGGATTATTTTTCTTCCTTGAGCTGTTGCCATACGAGCACGAAAACCTGAGACTTTTAAAACAGACGAACGGGTTTTATTTGATAGAGTACGTTTTGTCATAATTATGTTTATTTTTTTTTAATAAAAAACCAATGTAACCTTTATAGTATATAGGAATGTAAAAAATCGCGAATTAATAAATGTCTTATTGTTATATTCCGATTTTGGAATAAATTATATGCTTCTTCTTTAAATTCAAATAATGGATTTCGCTGCCCATAACTTCTCCATCCTACGGCATCACGTAATAATGCAATTTTTTGCAGATGTTCTTTCCAGGCAATATCTGTATAGTAAAGAATAATTGTACGTTCGAAGGATCTAATTAAACCAATTTGACATATTTCAAATTCAAGGACCTTTGATTCGTAAGATAACCAAAATTCTTGGAATAAATAAGTTTTCAATTCAAAAGGATCGCTATTATTTAAATCTTCATTTAAACTTACTAATCTTGTTTTAAATAGTTCTTCAATAAGAGAAGTATTTTTTGCGAACTTTGGATCTTTAAATAAATTTATAATATCTTTAATAACTTGCTCACCATAAGCTAAAATTGTTTCGCGGAGAGATTGACTTTCTAAAAGTTTTCTTCGCTCATAATAGACGATATTCCGTTGTTTATTTAATATATCATCGTAATCAAATAAATATTTTCTTCCATCATAATCTCTTTCTTCTACCCGTTTCTGAGCAGCATCTAAACTTTTAGTTAATAAGTCTGATTCAAGTGGTAGATCATCTAAAAGTTGATTTTGCATGAAGTTTTGAAGTTTTGAACTTCCAAAATTTCGAAATAAAGAATCCTCTAAACTTAAAAAAAATCTAGAAGTACCAGGGTCACCTTGTCGCCCACATCTACCACGTAATTGATTATCTATTCGGCGAGAATTATTACGTTCAGTACCAATAATGTAAAGTCCACCTAAATTTTTAACAATTTTATTGTTAATATTTTGATTTTTTTTCTCAAATTTTATTAATTCATTCAATAAAAATTTAATTGAACATTGGTAGGGGATTTTAGGAATCCTAATTTGATCAATTTCATTTAAGAATTTTAAAATTCCAGTTGATGATAAACTTAAAAACTTAGAATCATTAAGCAACGTATTTAAAACACTTAAAAATTTTTGTGAACTAAAATTAATATCCTTTGGTAAAGGGAATATCTCATTTAATTTTGTTAAATTACTTTGGCTTTTATAAGAAACTAAAATATTATACAGTTGTTTTCGAACTTTAAATGTAATATTCCCACCTAAAATAATATCTGTACCACGCCCTGCCATATTTGTTGCAATTGTAATACTACCGATTTCCCCAGCTTGTGCAACAATCTCTGATTCTCGTTTTACATTCTCTGGTTTTGCATTTAACAATTGATACGATAGTTGATATTCTTTTAATAAGTCTGCTAACATTTCCGAATTTTCAACAGTTGTCGTACCAATTAAAATTGGTTGTTTTGTTTTTGCAATAGATTTACATTCTCGTGCAATAGCAGTCCATTTTGTTAGACTATCTTTATAAACAAAGTCAGGTAAATCTTTACGAAGGTTTGGCCTTGCTGTCGGTATTTCTTCTACTGGTAAGTTATAAATTTTTTCAAATTCGACCTCAGACGTTTTAGCAGTACCAGTCATACCTGATAATTTAGGATACAATAAGAAAAAATTTTGATAAGTTATAGATGCAGCTGTTTCTGTATTCTGCCTAATCGGAACTCCTTCTTTTGCCTCGACAGCTTGATGTAAACCTTCATTCCATCTTCTATCGGGCATAATGCGACCTGTGAATTCATCAACAATGATAATTTGATTATTTTGAACAATATAATGTACATTTCGAAAAAATAGAGCAGTTGCTTTAACAGCGCTTAAAATATAAGGAATCCAAGGATCGTTTGGATTATATAAATCTTCGACTTGTAAGATTTTTTCAATTTGAGCTGTTCCTTGTTCAGTTAAAATAATATTTCTATTCTTTTGATCCACTTTAAAATGAACATTAACTTCCAGATATTCAGCAACTTCGGCTGCAACAATATATTTATCAATACAAGTCTCCACTGCTTGAGAAATAATTAATGGAACTTGTGCTTCATCAATAAAGATTGAATCAACTTCATCTACAATACAATAATTGAAAGGTGGCAAAACAACTTGATTCAAGTTTGACGCCATATTATCTCGTAGATAATCAAAAGCTAATTCATTATTTGTTACATAGGTAATATCAGCTTTATAATTTTGTTGTCGTTCTACAAAAGCCATATCTTCTTGAATCAGGCCTGTGTCTAAGCCTAGAAATCTATAGATTTGCCCCATGGATACTTGATCACGGCTTGCTAAATAATCATTTACCGTAACAATATGAACACCTTTATTTGTTAAAGCATTTAAATAGGCTGGTAAAGTTGCAACTAAGGTTTTCCCTTCACCAGTCCGCATTTCACTAATTTTTCCACTATGTAAAACTAAGCCTCCAATTAATTGAACATCAAAATGCCGAAGACCTAAAGTGCGTAAACTTGCTTCTCGTGTAACCGCAAATGCTTGAGCAATTAATGAGTCTAAATCTTCTTCTTGTTCGTATTGTTTTTTTAATTGAAATGTTTTGTTTCTTAGTTCTGTATCAGTTAATGTTTTTAAATTATTCTCGAGAGCATTAATTTGATTGATTAATGCTTGATATTGATTTGTGACTGAATTTTTAATAAATGGATTTTTTAGCATTTTAAAGAATCTATAAAGTTCTACTAAGTAACAATATTTACTCGTCTATGTTGAGCATCTTTATAATCAAATTTTACAGTCCCATCCACTAATGCAAATAGAGTAAAATCTTTTCCATACCCTACATTAGAACCAGGTTTAAATTTCATGCCCCTTTGACGGATTAAGATACTACCAGCTGTTACTTTTTCACCACCAAATCTTTTAACACCTAAGCGTTTTGCATTCGAATCACGACCATTTTTGGTACTTCCTGCACCCTTTTTATGTGCCATCTCTATATACTCCTTAAATATTAATTAATTTTTATTTCTTCAATAAGAACTCGAGTTAAATCTTGGCGGTGCCCTTGTTTTTTACGAGTTTTTTTCTTCGGGCGCATTTTATAAACAATTGTTTTACGACTGCGTAGATGTTCTAAAATCTTTCCTGTAATTTTAACACTTTCTAAATAAGGTTTTCCTACTAAAAGTTCTCCATTATTATTAACCAGTAAAACCCGATTTAATGTAATTTCTTTTCCAAGCTCTGTCGGAATACGGTTTAGATCGTAATATTTTCCTGTTTCAATCCAAAATTGTCTCCCACTAATTTCTACAATTGCGTATTTCATAATTTAGAAGATTTTCTCTTTTTATAAAAGAATATTACAAAATAATTTTTACTTAAGTCAACTTAAATTAGAACTAGATAAATTTATAAATTTTTAAGTAGCCACAACTCGTTGTAAAAAAAGTCAAAAGCTTTAGATCGATGAGAATCCGTATTTGTAATAATTGACAATGTTCGAGTTATTTTAATATTTTCTATTCGTATAATTTCAACTGTTTTTAATTCAATTTCCTTTTCTATTGCAGATGATGAGACAAAAGCAGCTCCTAATCCAAGACTGACTGCTGTCTTTATAGCCTCGATTGAATTTAACTCCATAATTACATTAAATTGTTTAGTTTGAATATTATTTTGAATCAAAATATTATCAATAAATTTATGTATTGTAGAATTTGAATTTAATGTTATAAAATTCAAATGATAAAGATCTTCTCGACTAATTTTCTTTTTTTTCTTTCTGGCAAAAGGGTGGGACTTAGGAATTATTAAAATCAATTCGTCATCGACAAAATCTTCAATTTCTAAATTTTTTTTTAAACCAGTAGGAATATCACCTCCGACAATAGCAATATCAATAATTCTATCGGCAACTTTTTTTGCAATAATTCTAGTTGAATCAATATCAATACTTAAAGTAATTTGTGGATAACTTTGAGCAAATAAAGTTAGAACACGTGGCATTAAATATGCACCAATAGTTTGGCTTGCTCCAACTTTTAAATTCCCTCTTTCACCATCTTTTAAATCGTTCAAAGCTCGACAACTTTCTTCACATAAGGCAAGTATTCGTTCAGAGTATTGAAGAAAAACCTTACCTGCTTCAGTTAAAGATATTTTATTGCCAGTTCGAGTCAACAATAAAATTCCTAAATGACTTTCTAAAGTTTTAATTTGTTTACTTATTGAAGGTTGGGAAACAAATAAAATTTCAGCAGCTTGAGTAAAATTTTTTTCGGAAGCAATAGCTTTAAAAATACGTAATTGTTGTAGAGTAAATGGAAGAACCATATAACAAATATTCAAGAAGTTAATTAAAGAAATTTTAAATTGCGGATGGAGAGACTTGAACTCTCAAAACAAAAGTTACTAGGACCTAAATCTAGCGCGTCTACCAATTTCGCCACATCCGCTACTATTATTTTAGTAATATGTATAACAAATTAAGTTTAAATTGAGAACCAGAAATGATAAATAAGTTATCCCTAATTATAAATAAATTTAAAATTTTCTTAATATATTTAAATTTATACTAAGAAAATTTTAAATTTATTCATCAACATAAAGACGATATACAAAACTTGTCGTTTTACCTCGTAATATTGATTTAGCCAATGATAAAGATTTTTGTGCTGATTTGGCTGCTTTTTTTTTCCAATTAGCTTTACGACTATTCTTTTTTGCTTTTGATGTCCGTTTTTTAGGTACAGCCATGATTTTTTTATCTTTTATTTAAGATAGTTTTTTAATTTAAGTTTATTGTACAAAATAGAATTTAATTTGTCCAGATTTGTTCATAATAGGTGTTAAAAATCTATTATGAATTTAGTACAATTAAAAAAATTTTCGAAATCTTTAAAAATTAATAAAACTAAAAAAATTTGTAATTGTTTTTAAAAAATAATTACAAGACTATTTTTAGTTTTTGTAGCCTTGTAATTATTTTTTAACGTGATAAACGTTGAATTTGTTGAATTGCTAAACGACCAATATTAAATAAAGCCCATGATGCTGCTACTAAAACAGGTGCAGCAATTACTAGTAAACGAGTATCCATAACTGATAATCCTCTAGAAATGTTAAAAATTTAAATACAGAAAATATTGTTAATGACTAGTATTATACTTAATATTATATATAAAATTTAAAATATTTTTTAAGAATAATTTTTTTGCATCGTATAAAAACACTATTCTATTTTTTAAAACTTTGGCATTGAACTATCTTCCCAGGAGGTCCCCCCCCAAGTATTGTCGTCGATTTATAACGTTTCACAACTGAGTTCGAGATGGATCAGTGTGGTTCCGCTCAGTACACTAAAAACACCAAAGCAAAAAATCTTTAAGCTATTTTATATAACTTAAAGATTATTAAAATTCAAGTCCTCGGTCTATTAGGACATCTCAGCACATACATTACTGTACTTACACTTAATGCCTATCAAACGGTTAGTCTTACCGTGACCTTACTCACTTACGTGATGAGAATACTTATCTTGAGGTGGGCTTCCCACTTAGATGCTTTCAGCGGTTATCCACTCCATACATAGCTACCCAGCGTTTACCGTTGGCACGATAACTGGTACACCAGAGGTATGTCCTTCTCGGTCCTCTCGTACTAAAGAAGGCTCCTCTCAATATTCTAACGCCTACACCGGATATGGACCGAACTGTCTCACGACGTTCTGAACCCAGCTCGCGTACCGCTTTCATGGGCGAACAGCCCAACCCTTGGGACGTACTACCGCCCCAGGATGCGATGAGCCGACATCGAGGTGCCAAACCTCCCCGTCGATGTGAACTCTTGGGGGAGATCAGCCTGTTATCCCTAGAGTAACTTTTATCCGTTGAGTGACGGCCTTTCCACTCAGTACCGTCAGATCACTAAGACCGACTTTCGTCCCTGCTCGACTTGTAGGTCTCACAGTCAAGCTTCCTTATGCCTTTACACTCTAGATACGATTTCTAACCGTTCAGAGGAAACCTTTGTACGCCTCCGTTACCATTTAGGAGGCGACCGCCCCAGTCAAACTGCCCGCCTGAAATTGTCCTTTGACCAGATAATGATTCAAAGTTAGAAATCTAACATTACAAGAGTGGTATCTCACTGATGGCTCCAATAATCCCGCAAGATTATAATCAACGCCTCCCACCTATACTGCGCGAATAAAGTCCAATTTCAATTTCAAGTTACAGTAAAGCTTCATAGGGTCTTTCTGTCCTGGTGCAGGTAGTCCGCATCTTCACAGACAAGTCTATTTCACCGAGCCTCTCTCCGAGACAGCATCCAAATCATTACGCCTTTCGTGCGGGTCGGAACTTACCCGACAAGGAATTTCGCTACCTTAGGACCGTTATAGTTACGGCCGCCGTTCACCAGGGCTTCAGTTACCAGCTTCGCGATTGCTAACCGACTTCTTTAACCTTCTGGCACTGGGCAGGCGTCAGCCCCCATACATCGTCTTACGACTTAGCGGAGACCTGTGTTTTTGATAAACAGTTGCTTGGATCTTGTTATTGCAACCTTAAGAATAAGGCACTCCTTCTCCCGAAGTTACGGAGTCATTTTGCCGAGTTCCTTAGAGAGAGTTATCTCGCGCCCCTTAGTATACTCTACTTACCCACCTGTGTCGGTTATGGTACAGGCATTTTTTATTTATGACAGTGCAAGCTTTTCTTGGAAGTATGACATACACTACTTCGACGCCTTAGCATCTCGTATTCACGTCTTAACTCAAAGCGTTTTCTCCGCTTCTCAACATCTCGAACGTTTAAACCGGTAAAACCAATATCCGGCTAGCTTAGCCTTCTCCGTCCCTCGATATCAATAAAAAATGGTACGGGAATATTAACCCGTTGTCCATCGACTACGCTTTTCAGCCTCGCCTTAGGCCCTGACTTACCCTCCGCGGACGAGCCTTCCGGAGGAAACCTTAGGTTTTCGGGGTATAGGATTCTCACCTATATTTTCGTTACTCAAGCCGACATTCTCACTTCTGCTTCGTCCATACCCGCTTACGCTAATACTTCGACCTACAACAGAACGCTCCCCTACCGATATATAAATATATATCGCACAGTTTCGGCAAATTACTTAGTCCCATACATTTTCGGCGCAGGTTTACTCGATCAGTGAGCTATTACGCACTCTTTAAAGGATT